GTTTATGTAGCTTAAACCTACCCAAAGCAAGACACTGAAAATGCCTAGATGGGTCCGCACGCCCCATAAACAAATAGGCTTGGTCCTGGCCTTTCTATTGACTCTTAGCAAGATTACACATGCAAGCATCCCCATTCCGGTGAAGACGCCCTTCCCATCAACATGACCAGAAGGAGCAAGTATCAAGCACGCCCATGCAGCTCAAAACACTTTGCCCAGCCACACCCCCACGGGAGACAGCAGTGACAAACCTTTAGCAATGAACGAAAGTTTAACTAAGCTATGCTATGCCAGGGTTGGTCAACTTCGTGCCAGCCACCGCGGTTATACGATTAACCCTAGCCAATGGAAACCGGCGTAGAGGGTGTTTTAGATCTAGTCCAATAAAGCTAAACCCCATCTAAACTGTAAAACCCTAGCTAACGTAAAATAAACTACGAAGGTGGCTTTATAATTCCTGAACACACAATAGCCAAGACCCAAACTGGGATTAGACACCCCACTATGCTTGGCCCTAAACCTCAATAGTTAAAATAACAAAACTATTCGCCAGAATACTACAAGCAACAGCTTAAAACTCAAAGGACTTGGCGGTGCTTCATACCCCCTAGAGGAGCCTGTTCTGTAATCGATAAACCCCGATCCACCCCACCCTCTCTTGCTTAGTCTATATACCGCCATCTTCAGCAAACCCTGATGAAGGCTACGAAGTGAGCGCAAATGCCCTCCCCCGCAAAAACGTTAGGTCAAGGTGTAACTTATGAGACGGTAAAAATGGGCTACATTTTCTACTTCAGAAAACCCCACGATAGCTCTTATGAAATCTAGGAGCCCAAGGAGGATTTAGCAGTAAATTAAGAATAGAGTGCTTAATTGAACTAGGCCATAAAGCACGCACACACCGCCCGTCACTCCCCTCAAATATATTTAAGGAATAACTTAACTAAATGCCCTAACATTTATATAGAGGGGATAAGTCGTAACACGGTAAGTGTACTGGAAGGTGCACTTGGATAAATCAAGGTATAGCTTAATATAAAGCATCTGACTTACACTCAGAAGATCTCAACATTGCTTGGTGACCTTGAGCTAACACTAGCCCCAAGCACAACCAACACTAATATCAAATCCACATGTATACCAAACCATTAACCCATATTAAGTATAGGCGATAGAAATCTTAACCTGGCGCTATAGATACAGTACCGTAAGGGAAAGACAAGAAAACCACCCAAGCACAAAACAGCAAGGACTAACCCCTGTACCTTTTGCATAATGAATTAGCCAGAAACAATTTCACAAAGAGAACTGAAGCCAAATCCCCCGAAACCAGACGAGCTACCCAAAAACAGCTGAAAGAGCGCACCCGTCTATGTGGCAAAATAGTGGGAAGATTTCTGGGTAGAGGTGACAAGCCTACCGAGCCTGGTGATAGCTGGTTATCCAAGATAGAATCTTAGTTCAGCCTTAAGTTTACCCACAGAATAACCCAATCCCTCTGTAAACTTAATTGTTAGTCTAAAGAGGGACAGCTCTTTAGACACTAGGAAAAACCTTACATAGAGAGTAAAAACCCCCGTCACCATAGTTGGCCTAAAAGCAGCCATCAATTAAGAAAGCGTTCAAGCTCAACATTAACCACCTAAAAAATCCCAAACATACTATTGAACTCCTTAAATCACATTGGATTAATCTATCACCCCATAGAAGCAATAATGCTAGTATAAGTAACATGAACTCTCTCTCCCTACTGCATAAGCCTAAACCAAACCAAAACCCCACTGATACTTAACAGCCCAGTACTAACAAACACAAACAAGTCCATACTACTCTTACTGTTAATCCAACACAGGCATGCTTTTAAGGAAAGGTTAAAAAAAGTAAAAGGAACTCGGCAAACTTAGCCCCGCCTGTTTACCAAAAACATCACCTCTAGCATTACTAGTATTAGAGGCACTGCCTGCCCAGTGACACACGTTTAACGGCCGCGGTACCCTGACCGTGCAAAGGTAGCATAATCACTTGTTCTTTAAATAGGGACTCGCATGAATGGCAACACGAGGGTTCAGCTGTCTCTTACTTTTAACCAGTGAAATTGACCTATCCGTGAAGAGGCGGACATGAAACAATAAGACGAGAAGACCCCATGGAGCTTCAATTTACTAATGTAGCTAAGAATCGTATAAATCCACGGACTCTAAAACTTCTATGCCTACATTAAAAATTTTGGTTGGGGCGGCCTCGGAGCACAAACAAACCTCCGAGTGATCCACGCCAAGGCCTCACAAGCCAAAGCGAACTAATATTCACAATTGACCCAATAATTTGATCAACGGAACAAGTTACCCTGGGGATAACAGCGCAATTCTATTCTAGAGTCCATATCAACAATAGAGTTTACGACCTCGATGTTGGATCAGGACATCCTAATGGTGCAGCAGCTATCAAGGGTTCGTTTGTTCAACGATTAAAGTCCTACGTGATCTGAGTTCAGACCGGAGCGATCCAGGTCGGTTTCTATCTATTCCACATTTCTCCCTGTACGAAAGGACAAGAGAAATAAGGCCCACTTCACAAAGCGCCTTCACCATATAAATGACTTAGTCTTAATTTACCAAAATATTACACACCCTACCCGAGAACAGGGTTTGTTAAGATGGCAGAGCCCGGTAATTGCATAAAACTTAAAACTTTACATCCAGAGGTTCAACCCCTCTTCTTAACACCATGACCACAATAAACCTCCTACTCCTTATTATATCCACACTAGCCGCCATGGCGTTTCTTACACTTGTTGAACGAAAACTACTAGGATATATACAACTACGCAAGGGACCTAACATTGTAGGTCCCTACGGACTACTACAACCATTCGCCGATGCAATGAAACTCTTCACCAAAGAACCCCTAAAACCCTCAACATCCAGCACTATCCTTTATATCACAGCACCCGCCCTAGCCTTTTCCATTGCTCTCCTCCTATGAACCCCCCTCCCTATACCCAACCCTCTAATTAACTTCAACCTAGGACTCCTATTTATCCTGGCCACATCCAGCCTAACCGTCTACTCCATCCTATGATCTGGGTGGGCATCAAACTCAAACTACGCTCTAATCGGAGCCCTACGAGCCGTCGCCCAAATAATCTCATACGAAGTTACCCTCTCCATCATCCTATTATCAATCTTACTAACAAGTGGCTCATTCAACCTCAACATACTCATTACAACACAAGAACACCTCTGACTCATCCTACCATCATGACCGCTAGCTATAATATGATTTACCTCTACACTAGCAGAAACAAACCGAACCCCTTTCGATCTTATAGAAGGCGAATCAGAACTAGTATCAGGCTTCAACATTGAATATTCCGCAGGCCCATTCGCCCTATTCTTCATAGCCGAATACATAAACATTATCATAATAAATGCCCTAACAACCACAATCTTTCTAGGCACATTCTACCCCACTCACTCACCGGAACTATTCACAACATCCTTTACCATTAAAACACTCCTCCTAACTTCACTATTTCTATGAATCCGAGCAGCGTACCCCCGATTCCGCTACGACCAACTCATGCACCTACTATGAAAAAGTTTTCTCCCACTTACACTGGCACTCCTCATATGAAGTACCTCAATACCCATCGCAATCTCCAGCATCCCCCCTCAAACCTAGAAATATGTCTGACAAAAGAGTTACTTTGATAGAGTAAACAATAGAGGCCCCAATCCTCTTATTTCTAGGATTACAGGCATCGGACCTGCTCCTGAGAATCCAAACTTCTCCGTGCTACCCCTCACACTCCATCCTACAGTAAGGTCAGCTAAACAAGCTATCGGGCCCATACCCCGAAAATGTTGGTCACATCCTTCCCGTACTAATCAACCCACTAGCCCAACTTATTATCTACACTACAGTAATCACGGGTACACTCATTACAATACTAAGCTCACACTGATTCCTCACCTGAGCAGGCCTAGAAATAAACATATTAGCCTTCATCCCAACCCTAATCAAAAAAACGAATGCTCGCTCCACAGAAGCCGCTACCAAGTACTTTCTAGCACAATCTACCGCATCCATAATCCTCATAATAGCAATTATTTCCAACAACTTATTATCAGGACACTGAACAACAACAACAAACTACACCAATCAATTCCCACCCCTAGCAATAACAATCGCCCTTACCATAAAACTAGGGATAGCTCCTTTCCACTTTTGAGTCCCAGAAGTTACCCAAGGAACACCCCTAACCTCTGGCTTACTCCTCCTCACATGGCAAAAACTAGCTCCAATCTCAATCATATACCAGATCCACCCATCAATCAACACCCACATTCTACTGATCCTCTCAACCCTATCCATTGCAGTAGGTAGCTGAGGAGGCCTCAATCAAACACAACTACGCAAGATCCTAGGGTACTCTTCAATCACCCACACGGGCTGAATAATAATAACACTAACATATAACCCAACTATCACAACCCTTTATTTAATTACCTATATCACCTTAACAACTACAATATTCCTAACTCTCAACCTAAACTCAAGCACTACAACTCTCACACTATCTAATACCTGAAACAAATCAACCCACCTAATACCACTAATGACATCCACCCTCTTATCCCTGGGAGGCTTACCCCCTCTAACCGGCTTCCTACCCAAATGGGCCACTATTCAAGAACTCACAATAAACAATAACTTTATCATCCCAACTATCATAATCACCATAACTCTGCTCAACCTATATTTCTACATACGCTTAATCTACACCATCTCCCTAACACTACTCCCCACGTCTAACAACACAAAAATAACATGACAATTCGAAAACACAAAACCCACACTCCTCATCCCTGCACTCACCACCATCTCCACCCTCCTACTACCAATCTCCCCCCTAATCCTATCCATTCCCTAGAAATTTAGGTTAAACAAGACCAAGAGCCTTCAAAGCCCTTAGCAAGTAAAATTACTTAATTTCTGAAATACATAAGGACTGCAGACACCTACTCCGCATCAACTGAACGCAAATCAATCGCTTTAATTAAACTAAGCCCTTACTAGGTCAATGGGACTCGAACCCACAAAAATTTAGTTAACAGCTAAATACCCCAACCAACTGGCCTTGACCCACTTCTCCCGCCGCGGGAAAAAAAGGCGGGAGAAGCCCCGGCAGAAACTTAAAGCTGCTCCTTCGAACTTGCAATTCAATGTGAAAATCACCTCGGGGCTGGTAAAAAGAGGGTTAGACCTCTGTCTTTAGGTTTACAGCCTAATGCCTACTCAGCCATTTTACCACTTCTTCCACTCATGCTCATCAATCGTTGGCTGTTTTCAACAAACCACAAAGACATTGGAACTTTATACCTGTTATTTGGTGCATGAGCCGGAGTTACAGGCATAGCCCTAAGTCTTCTCATTCGAGCCGAACTGGGTCAACCCGGTAACCTACTAGGCAATGATCACATCTACAACGTCATTGTAACGGCCCATGCGTTCGTCATAATCTTTTTCATGGTTATACCTATTATAATCGGGGGCTTCGGAAATTGATTAGTGCCTCTAATAATTGGCGCTCCTGATATAGCATTCCCCCGTTTAAACAACATAAGTTTCTGACTCCTTCCCCCTTCTTTCCTACTACTAATAGCATCAACCGTAGTAGAAGCCGGTGCTGGGACAGGTTGAACAGTGTATCCTCCTTTGTCAGGGAACTTTTCCCACCCAGGGGCCTCCGTAGACCTAGTCATCTTCTCTCTTCACCTAGCGGGCATTTCCTCCATCCTGGGGGCCATCAACTTCATTACCACTATCATCAACATAAAACCCCCTGCAATATCCCAGTATCAAACCCCTTTATTTGTCTGATCAATCTTAATTACAGCAGTCCTCCTACTTCTCTCCCTACCAGTCCTAGCCGCCGGCATCACTATACTACTAACAGATCGCAATCTCAATACTACTTTCTTCGACCCTGTCGGAGGAGGGGACCCTATTCTATACCAACACCTATTTTGATTCTTCGGCCACCCCGAAGTTTACATCCTCATTCTCCCCGGGTTCGGAATAATTTCTCACATCGTAACCCACTACTCTGGAAAAAAAGAGCCGTTCGGGTATATAGGTATAGTCTGAGCTATAATATCAATCGGTTTCCTAGGCTTTATTGTGTGGGCCCATCATATGTTTACAGTAGGCATGGACGTAGACACACGAGCCTACTTTACTTCCGCCACCATAATTATTGCAATCCCTACGGGCGTTAAAGTTTTCAGCTGACTTGCCACACTCCACGGGGGCAACATTAAATGATCCCCTGCAATACTCTGAGCCCTAGGCTTTATTTTTCTATTCACCATGGGGGGCCTGACCGGCATTATCCTGGCAAACTCATCTCTAGACATTGTACTACACGACACATACTACGTCGTTGCCCACTTCCACTATGTTTTATCAATGGGAGCCGTCTTTGCCATTATGGGGGGCTTTATCCACTGATTCCCCTTATTTTCAGGTTATACATTAGACCAAACTTGCGCTAAAGCCCACTTTATTATTACATTCATGGGTGTAAACCTAACCTTTTTCCCACAACATTTCCTGGGCCTATCCGGAATACCCCGACGCTACTCCGACTACCCCGATGCCTATACCACATGAAATATCCTATCATCGATGGGTTCCTTTATTTCACTAACAGCAACAATCCTGATAATCTATATAATCTGGGAAGCTTTTGCCTCAAAACGCAAAGTACTACTAACCGAACACTCCTCCACTAGCCTAGAATGATTAAATGGATGCCCCCCACCCCACCACACATTTGAAGAACCAGCCTATATTAAACTAAGCGAAAAAGGAGGGAGTCGAACCCCCTAAAACTGGTTTCAAGCCAGCCTTATAGCCCCTATAACTTTTTCAACAAGATGTTAGAAAAATTATTTCATAGCTTTGTCAAAGCTAAATTATAGGTCAAACCCTATATATCTTACATGGCTCATCCAGTGCAACTAGGCCTACAAGATGCCACATCCCCTGTCATAGAAGAACTAATCACTTTTCACGACCAAGCCCTTATAGCCATATTTTTAATTAGCTTTTTAATCTTATACGCCCTATCCTCAACACTCACAACAAAACTAACCAACACTAACATCACGGACGCCCAAGAAATAGAAACTATCTGAACCATTTTACCCGCGGTTATCTTAATCCTAATCGCCCTCCCATCCCTGCGCATCCTATACATGACAGACGAAATCAATAACCCCTCCTTTACTATCAAATCAATCGGACATCAATGATACTGAACCTACGAGTATACAGATTACGGGGGCTTAATCTTCAACTCTTACATATTACCCCCCTTATTTCTAAATCCAGGTGACCTTCGACTTCTAGAAGTTGACAACCGAGTGGTCCTCCCAATTGAAGCCCCAGTCCGTATAATAATTACATCTCAAGACGTACTACACTCATGAACTATCCCCACACTAGGCCTAAAAACAGACGCAGTGCCTGGACGCCTGAACCAAACCGTATTTACAGCCACACGACCAGGCGTCTATTATGGACAATGCTCAGAAATTTGCGGCGCAAACCACAGCTTCATACCAATCGTCGCAGAGCTGATTCCACTAAAAATCTTTGAAATAGGACCTGTGTTCACCCTATAACCCCTATAACCCTTTGCAGACCCACTGTACAGCTATTCCAGCATTAACCTTTTAAGTTAAAGATTGAGGGCATGCTCTCTGCAGTGAAATGCCCCAACTGGACACATCCACATGATTCACTATTATCATAGCAATACTTCCCACACTATACCTTATCACACAGTTAAAACTGCTAAACATAAACTACTACCAACCTCCCCTCACAAAAAACCCCAACTTACAAGCCCACAACACCTGTTGACGGCCAAAATGAACGAAAACCTATTTACCTCATTCTCAGCCCCAACAATCCTAGGACAACCAGCCACAATCCCCATCATCATATTCCCCACACTACTAATCCCGACCTCTAAACATCTCATTAACAACCAACTAACCACCGTTCAACAAAACCTCATCAAACTTACCCTAAAACAAATAATAGCACCCCACAACGCTAAAGGACAATCCTGATCTCTAATACTAATATCCTTGATCACCTTTATTACCATGACTAACCTCCTAGGGCTCCTACCTCACTCATTTACGCCAACCACCCAACTTTCTATAAACCTAGCCATAGCAATCCCCCTGTGGGCAGGCACGATCATCACTGGTCTCCGCTTTAAAACTAAAAACTCCCTAGCTCACATACTACCACAAGGTACACCCACACCCCTTATTCCCATATTAGTAATAATCGAAACCATTAGCCTACTTATCCAGCCAACAGCCCTAGCCGTACGACTGACTGCTAACATCACAGCCGGCCACCTATTAATACACCTAATCGGAAATACTATGCTAACACTATCAACCATCAACCTCTCCACCACCCTACTCACTTCTGTACTCCTAATACTACTGACCATTTTAGAGATCGCCGTTGCCCTAATCCAGGCCTACGTCTTCACACTCTTAGTCAACCTGTACCTACACAACAACACCTAATGACCCACCAACTCCATGCCTACCACATAGTTAAACCCAGCCCTTGACCACTAACAGGAGCCCTGTCAGCTTTTCTATTAACATCCGGCTTAATTATATGATTCCACTTTTACTCCACCGCCCTACTAACACTAGGCCTGCTAACCAATGTACTAACCATATATCAATGATGGCGTGTCATTATTCGAGAAAGCACCTACCAAGGCCACCACACAACACCCGTCCAAAAAAGCCTTCGATACGGAATAACATTATTTATCATCTCAGAAGTCTTCTTCTTCGCCGGCTTCTTCTGAGCATTTTATCACTCAAGCCTCGCCCCAACACCTCGCTTAGGGTGTCATTGACCACCAACAGGAATCACCCCCTTAAACCCCCTAGAAGTACCCCTTCTAAACACCTCCGTACTACTCGCATCAGGAGTCACGATCACCTGGGCTCACCACAGCCTCATAAACGGTAATCGAAAACAAACAATCCAAGCCTTACTTATTACAATTCTACTAGGCACCTACTTCACCCTGCTACAAATCTCGGAATACTTTGAAGCACCCTTTACCATTTCCGACGGTATTTATGGCTCAACATTTTTTGTCGCTACAGGTTTCCACGGACTTCACGTTATCATCGGATCCACATTCCTCCTCATTTGCCTTATTCGCCAATTATTCTACCACTTCACACCAAGTCACCACTTCGGCTTTGAGGCCGCCGCCTGATATTGACACTTTGTAGATGTCATTTGACTGTTCCTTTATATCTCTATTTACTGATGAGGGTCTTACTCTTTTAGTATAATTAGTACAATTGACTTCCAATCAATCAGCTTTGACAATATTCAAAAAAGAGTAATTAACCTGATACTAGCCCTAACAGTCAACACCCTTCTAACCGCACTACTAACAATTATCATATTCTGATTACCCCAACTTAACTCCTACGCAGAGAAAGCTAACCCTTACGAATGCGGGTTTGACCCCCTGAACCCCGCTCGCATCCCATTCTCAATAAAATTTTTCCTAGTCGCCATCACTTTCCTACTATTCGACCTGGAGATCGCCCTACTACTATCCCTACCATGAGCACTCCAAACAGCAAACCTTCCAACAATAATCAAGACATCCATCATACTTATTATCATTCTAACTCTCAGCCTGGCTTACGAATGAACTCAAAAGGGGCTAGACTGAACTGAGTTGGTAAGTAGTTTAAACAAAACAAATGATTTCGACTCATTAAATTATGATAACCATACTAACCAAATGACCCCTATCCACATAAACATTACACTAGCATTCACCATTTCACTTCTGGGCATACTGATCTACCGCTCACACTTAATAGCATCTCTCCTCTGCCTAGAGGGAATAATAATGTCGCTCTTTATCATAACTGCCGTTATAGCCTCAAACGCACACTCCCCCCTGATCAATATTATACCCATCATTATACTAGTATTTGCCGCTTGCGAAGCGGCAGTGGGCCTCGCCCTACTAATTTCAATCTCCAACACATATGGACTAGATCACATCAACAACCTGAGCCTGCTCCAATGTTAAAAATAGTTATCCCCACAACTATACTACTACCAACAACATGACTCTCCAAAGACAGCACAATCTGAATCAATTTAACCACACACAGCCTAACCATCAGCCTTATCCCCCTACTATTTTTTAACCAAACTGACAACAACCTCCTCAGCCACTCAATCCACTTATCTTCCGACCCACTAACAACACCCCTCCTAACATTAACTGCCTGACTACTACCCCTTATAATCATAGCAAGCCAGTACCACCTACATAACGAACCCCCCTCACAAAAAAAACTCTACCTTTCCATAATAATCTTTCTACAAATTACCCTAATCCTAACATTTATGGCCACAGAACTAATCATATTTTATATCCTGTTCGAAACCACTCTCATCCCAACCCTTATTATCATCACTAAATGAGGCAACCAAGCAGAACGTCTCAACGCAGGTTCATACTTCCTATTCTATACCCTAACCGGCTCCCTACCACTGCTTATTATATTAATCTACACATACAACAAGACAGGCTCATTAAACACCACATTACTAACACTCACAGACCAAAAACTAACAACCACTTGATCCCATAACCTTACCTGACTAGCGTGCATAATAGCCTTTATAACAAAACTACCCCTATACGGCCTACACCTATGGCTCCCCAAGGCCCACGTCGAAGCCCCCATTGCAGGCTCAATAGTACTTGCCGCAGTACTCCTAAAACTAGGCGGCTACGGAATAATACGGTTTACCTCTATCCTCAACCCCCTAACAGAATATATAGCTTATCCATTCCTCATACTATCCCTATGAGGCATAATCATAACGAGCTCGACCTGCCTTCGACAAACAGACCTAAAATCACTTATCGCATACTCCTCCGTAAGCCACATAGCCCTAGTAATTGTAGCCTCCCTCATCCAAACCCCCTGAAGCTTCTCCGGTGCAACCATCCTTATGATTGCCCACGGACTCACCTCTTCTATATACTTCTGCTTAGCTAACTCGAACTACGAACGCACTCACAGCCGCATTATACTGTTATCCCGAGGACTCCAGATCCTACTCCCACTAATAACTTTCTGATGATTCACAGCAAGCCTCACTAACCTTGCCCTACCACCCACCATCAACCTAATTGGGGAACTCTTCGTAATCGCAGCTTCATTTTCCTGATCCAAAATTACCATAATCCTAACAGGACTTAACATACTAATCACAGCCCTCTACTCTCTCCACATATTCACCACAATACAACGAGGAACGCTCACACACCATATAACCAATATAAAACCCCCCTTCACGCGAGAAAATACACTAATATTTTTACACCTTGCCCCAACTATTCTCCTATCTCTCAACCCCAATACCATTCTAGGACTTACTCCTTGTAGACATAGTTTAATCAAAACGTTAGACTGTGAATCTAACTATAGAAGCCCACCACTTCTTGTTTACCGAGAAAACCTGCAAGGACTGCTAACCCATGCTTTCGTACTTAAAACTACGACTTTCTCAACTTTTAAAGGATAACAGCTATCCATTGGTCTTAGGAACCAAAAACATTGGTGCAACTCCAAATAAAAGTAATAACCATGTACACTTCCATTATACTAATAACCCTCGCCTCCCTAGCTCTTCCAATTTTTGCCACCTTTGTCAATCCCAACAAAACACACTCATACCCAAACTATGTAAAAACAACTATAATATATGCCTTCATCACTAGTCTTATTCCAACAACCTTATACATCTTCTCAAACCAAGAAACAACCATCTGGAGCTGACACTGAATAATAACCCAAACATTAGACCTAACACTAAGCTTTAAACTAGACTACTTTTCCATAATGTTTATCCCAATCGCACTATTCATTACCTGGTCTATCATAGAATTCTCACTGTGATATATAAGTTCAGACCCAAACATCAACCAGTTCTTTAAATACCTCCTTATCTTTCTAATTACCATATTAATCCTTATTACCGCTAACAACCTCTTCCAGCTCTTCATCGGCTGAGAAGGTGTAGGAATTATATCTTTTCTCCTAATTAGCTGGTGACACGCCCGAACAGATGCCAACACAGCAGCCATCCAAGCAGTACTATACAACCGCATCGGCGACATCGGCCTCATTCTAGCCATAGTATGGTTCCTCCTGCACTATAACTCATGGGACTTCCAACAAATACTAGCCTTAAACCCTCACCCAAGCCCCCTTCCACTAATAGGCCTCCTCTTAGCAGCAGTGGGGAAATCAGCCCAATTTGGCCTCCATCCTTGACTACCCTCTGCCATAGAAGGCCCAACCCCAGTTTCAGCCCTACTCCACTCCAGCACCATAGTCGTTGCCGGGGTGTTCCTACTTATTCGCTTTCACCCTTTAATAGAAAACGACACATTAACCCAAAACCTCACACTATGCCTAGGAGCTATCACTACCCTATTCATAGCCATATGCGCCCTCACACAAAATGACATTAAAAAAATCGTGGCCTTCTCCACCTCAAGTCAACTAGGCCTGATAATAATTACTATCGGTATTAACCAACCATACCTAGCATTCCTACACATCTGCACCCATGCCTTCTTTAAAGCTATACTCTTTATCTGCTCCGGATCCATTATCCATAATTTAAACAACGAACAAGACATCCGAAAAATAGGGGGCCTATTTAAAACAATACCTCTCACCTCAACTTCCCTAATTATTGGCAACTTAGCACTCACAGGAATACCTTTCCTCACAGGCTTCTACTCAAAAGACCTCATTATTGAAGCCACAAGCACGTCATATACCAACGCCTGAGCCCTATCCATCACCCTCATCGCCACCTCTCTAACAAGCGCTTACAGTACTCGAACCATCCTCCTCACCCTAACAGGACAACCCCGCTTCCCGACCCTAACAAATATCAACGAAAACAACCCTGCCCTACTAAATCCAATTAAACGCCTTACAACAGCCAGCATAATTACAGGATTCCTTATTACCAACAACATCCCTCCCACCTCACTCCCCCAACCAACAATACCACTCCACCTGAAGCTTTTAGCCCTATACATAACTGCCCTAGGCTTCATTATCACCCTAGACCTTATCCTCATAACCAACAAATTAAAAGTAAAGACCCCACCACAAACATTCAAATTCTCCAACATACTAGGCTACTTCCCCACCATCGCCCACCGCATAATTCCTCACCAAAACCTACTCATAAGCCAAAACTTAGCCCTTCTCTTACTAGACTCTATGTGACTGGAAAAATCAATACCCAAAATAATCTCACAAACGCATATCACCGCCTCCACAACAGTAACCGCTCAGAAAAGCATAATCAAGCTCTACTTCCTCTCTTTCCTCATCCCCCTCGCCCTAACTCTACTCCTAATGGTATAACCTATTACCCCGAGTAATCTCAATCACAACATATACACCAACAAATAACGTCCAACCAGCAACTACCACCAACCAACGCCCATAATCATACAAGGCACCCGCACCAATAGAATCACTCCGAACTAACCCCGACCCCTCTCCCTCAAAAACTACCCAATTACCCATATCATTAAAACCGACTATCACTACTACCCCATCAAAATCCAGAACCCACAAAACCAACCCCACTTCCATCATCAGCCCCACCAAAAAACACGCTAAAACCTCAAACCCTGAACCCCATGTCTCAGGGTACTCTTCAATAGCTATCGCCGCAGTATAACCAAAAACAACCATTATACCCCCCAAATAAATCAAAAACATTACTAAACCCAGATAAGCCCCACCATAATTCAAAATAATCATGCAACCAACCACACCACTAACAACCAATGCTAGCCCCCCATAAATAGGAGAGGGCTTGGAAGAAAAGCCTACAAACCCCATAACTAATATCACACTCAATGTAAACAGAACGTATGTCATTGCTTTCATATGGACTCTAACCATAACCAATGATACGAAAAACCATCGCTGTATTTCAACTACAAAAGCACCTAATGACCCCAATACGCAAATCTAATCCTATCATAAAAATAATCAACCACTCCTTTATCGACCTACCTACCCCACCCAACATCTCCATCTGATGAAATTTCGGCTCACTTCTTGCAACCTGCCTAATTCTACAAATCATCACAGGCCTATTCCTAGCAATACACTACTCACCAGACACCTCCTCTGCCTTCTCTTCAATCGCACACATCACCCGAGACGTAAACTATGGCTGAACCATCCGCTACCTCCACGCTAACGGCGCCTCCATACTATTTATCTGCCTTTTCCTGCATGTGGGCCGAGGCCTCTACTACGGCTCATACCTTCTCTTAAAAACCTGAAATATTGGCATCATACTACTGCTTATAACCATAACAACAGCCTTCATGGGCTATGTACTCCCATGAGGCCAAATATCATTCTGAGGGGCAACAGTAATCACAAACTTACTCTCAGCAGTACCGTACATCGGAACTAACCTCGTTCAGTGGGTCTGAGGCGGACCCGCCATCGACAACCCAACTCTAATACGATTCTTCACCCTACACTTCATCCTACCATTCGGTATCGTCGCCCTCACAATCGTACACTTACTATTCCTACACGAAACAGGATCAAATAACCCTTGCGGAATCTCCTCGGACCCAGACAAAATCACCTTCCATCCCTACTACACAACTAAAGATATCCTGGGCGTAGCCCTCCTTCTCCTTGCCCTAATAACACTAACACTATTTTCACCCGACCTTCTAAATGACCCGGACAACTATACCCCAGCCGACCCACTAAATACCCCTCCACATATCAAGCCAGAATGATACTTCCTATTCGCATATGCAATTCTACGATCCGTCCCTAACAAACTAGGAGGCGTACTAGCACTCTTCCTGTCAATCCTCATCTTAGCAGCCATCCCCATACTCCACAAATCCAAACAGCAAAGCATAATATTCCGCCCACTCAGCCAATTCCTATTCTGACTTCTGGCCACAACCCTACTAACCCTTACCTGAGTTGGAAGCCAACCAGTAATCCAACCTCTTACTACTATCGGCCAAGCAGCATCCATAGTATACTTTTTAACAATCCTAGTCTTAATACCGCTAGCCGCCCAAGTCGAGAACAATTTACTCAAATGAACCTGCCCTTGTAGTACAAACTAATACACTGGTCTTGTAAACCAGAAATGGAACACCTCCCAAGGGTAATCAGAAAGGAAGCACCCAACTCCGCCACCAGTACCCAAAACTGGCGTTCTAACTTAAACTACTTTCTGTATTTTATGTTGTACAAGCCCCACAGTATAACCTTAGCACTAGCTAACTTTTAATGCCACTATGTAATTCGTGCATTACTGCTAGCCAACATGAATAATATATAGTACTATATATGCTTGACTGTACATAAAACATACTTTTACATACTTACCCTCAATCCATGAACAACATGCTTACAAGCAAGAACTCTAATAGATAATCCAACAGTAGCACATGACATGTCCTTCCAAAGTTCATGTATCACCCCATGAATATCAACAGACCAGACCTGAATTAATCGTACAGTGTTACATAATATCATTTATCGGACATAGTACATACCATTCAAGAAAATCCTCTTCACCACGGATGACCCCCCTTACTTAGGAATCCCTTGCTCACCATCCTCCGTGAAACCAACAACCCGCTCGGGTAATGCTACTCTCCTCGCTCCGGGCCCATACCCCGTGGGGGTAGCTATTGATGAGCTGTATCCGGCATCTGGTTCTTACCTCAGGGCCATGGTCGTCAAGATCGCCCACACGTTCCTCTTAAATAAGACATCTCGATGGATCACGGGTCTATCACCCTATTAACCAGTCACGGGAGCTTTCCATGCATTTGGTATCTTTTATCTCTGGTCTGCACGCAACCCCATTGCAGTATGCTGACTCCCACCCCATCCCGTCCTGAATGCGCCTGTCTTTGATTCCTAGTACATATCGTCATTCATCGCACCTACGTTCAATATCCCAGTCCCCCGCGAAGTTATTAAGGTGTTATTTAATTCATGCTTGTAGGACATAACAACAACCACTTTCCCCCCCTCCCGCCGCCGCGGCGGAAGCAAACCCCGTTTCCCATTCAAACCCCCCCACCCCCATCTCCAGCTTTTACCTAACCCGCTCTCGCCAAACCCCAAAAACAAGAGCCTCAACCCACCCAACTGGAGCTCGTATTTTCATCTTTCGGGTGTACATAACTCCAACTGCCACCCCCTCAACTAATATAAACTTACTTCACCAAATACTCTTCATACCAACTTAGAAACCCCCCCCACCCGAAAGAAGCTACCACACAATTACACCCACACTAGC